TTAAGTGGTAGTCACAATTACAGTGACAGTTACATTTATAGTTACATTTGGAGTGAAAGTGTTAGTTCCAATATAAGAACTAATACGAATGATAGTGATTTAACTATAAAAGAAAGTTCGAATGATCTCGATGTAACTCAAAAATATAAGCATTTGTGGGTTCAATGCGAAAATTGTTATGGATTAAATTTAAATTATAAGAAATTTTGTAAGTCAAAAATGAATATTTGTATTTGCGAACAATGTGGATATCATTTGAAAATGAGTAGTTCAGATCGAATCGAACTTTCGATTGATCCAGGTACTTGGGATCCTATGGATGAGGATATGGTTTCTCTGGATCCCATTGAATTTCATTCGGAAGAGGAACCTTATAAAGATCGTATCCATTCTTATCAAAAAAAGACAGGATTAAGCGAGGCTGTTCAAACAGGCACAGGTCAATTAAACGGTATTCCCATAGCAATTGGGGTTATGGATTTTCAGTTTATGGGGGGTAGTATGGGATCCGTAGTAGGCGAGAAAATCACACGTTTGATCGAGTATGCTACCAATAAATTTCTACCTCTTATTATAGTGTGTGCTTCTGGAGGAGCACGCATGCAAGAAGGAAGTTTGAGCTTGATGCAAATGGCTAAAATATCTTCCGCTTTATATGATTATCAATCAAATAAAAAGTTATTTTATGTATCAATTCTCACATCTCCTACTACTGGTGGGGTAACAGCCAGTTTTGGTATGTTAGGGGATATTATTATTGCCGAACCCAACGCCTACATTGCATTTGCGGGTAAAAGAGTAATTGAGCAAACATTGAATAAGACAGTACCTGAAGGTTCACAAGCAGCTGAATATTTATTCCATAAAGGCTTATTTGATTCAATCGTACCACGGAATCTTTTAAAAGGTGTTCTGAGTGAGTTATTTCAGCTCCACGCTTTCTTTCCTTTGAATCAAAATTCAATCAAGTAGAGCATTAAGCTCTGTTATTTTTTTTTCTGATTCTTAATTCCTAATCAGGAAGCCCTTATCCACAAGATAAAAGAGTTAATTCTTCCTTCCGCTAAACCGAATTTCATGGTCTCTTCTTATATATGTATTCTTATATATGTATAGATAATTCAAATATAGAAAAATCTAGATGAAGAATTTTGCGTCTTTCTATATCTCTCGAGAATCCCCTTTTTTAGTAAGAATCCCTGTTGGATCGGATTATAAAAAATCTTTCGGTAATTTGTAATTCTTTCTTTATTAAAAGACAAAAACAAAAGAAGAAGAAAGAATATATAGAATAATAAATAAAGTGGGTTATCATACATATATTTCATGTATGAAATAGGAGGAAGTCTATTTATTCAGTTCTTTTTTCTTTGTATTCTTTATTCTTTGTACTTATATATACTCACTTACTTATAATATACTCACTTACTTATACTTAGTATAATATAATGTATATAATATAATTATACTAAGTATATCTAATATATTATTAAACTATACAAATTTAAAAATATACGAATTATAACGAATTAAAAAATATAAGATAATTTTTATTTTAAATTTTTTTGATTTTGAATTATAAATTTTTAATTAATAATTTAATAATATAATTGTATTATTTTTTATTTTTTCTTTATAAATTCATAAATTCTTTAATTCTTTTAATTCTATTTTATTTAATTATTTAATTTATACTATATTAATTTATACTATAATTTTATACTATAATTTATACTATATTTTAATTATACTATATTATAATAATATAATATTATTAATTTATATACATATATATATAAATATTTACTATATACTTTAAAATATACTTTAAAGTAAATCCATAATATAAATAATATAAAATAGAAAATGAAAATATTATAAACTAAATATTATAAGATATCCTTCTAACAAGATATTTATAACAATATAAAAATAACAGATACAAATATTCCTATTCCATCGAGGTACCCATTCTATGACAACTTTCAATTTCCCCTCTATTTTTGTGCCTTTAGTGGGTCTAGTATTTCCAACAATTGCAATGGCTTCTTTATTTCTTCATGTTCAAAAAAACAAGATTGTTTAGATATGATGAGATTTAATCTCATCCATTTTTTTTTTTCAAAACTTAGACTTGAATCATAAGACAGATACTTGTATCATAACACAGATATTTATTTGTGGAATTATAACATGTAGCTTTCTCCGAAACATAACTGAAAGAGCTCTTATGCATGTGGAAACATGATATATGGGTAAATGAATTATAGCTATTTTCAAATGTAGTCAGATGTCTGAAATGGAAAGTAAATGTATCTATATGTATGTAGATATCTATAGTAAGATGTAGATATCTATAGTAAGATCATAGAAATAGTAGGATCATATGAAGGGGCTCGTTTTTTTTTAGACCTAACCAATTTGATGAATTTTTCCTAAAAGTTCACATCAAAATAGTGCTAGTTGATGAGAGTTACTTCCGAAACAAAAAGAGTAAAGTAAAATGGCTTATTATTTCAATTATAATAAAACGCAACTGGATCTAGTATGAGTTGGCGATCAGAACGTATATGGATAGAACTTATAGCGGGGTCTCGAAAAAGAAGTAATTTCTGCTGGGCCTTTATCCTATTTTTAGGTTCATTAGGATTCTTATTGGTTGGAACTTCCAGTTACCTTGGTAGGAATTTGATATCTTTATTTCCGTCTCAGCAAATAGTTTTTGTTCCACAAGGGATCGTGATGTCGTTCTATGGGATCGCGGGTCTCTTTATTAGCTCCTATTTGTGGTGCACAATTTCATGGAATGTAGGTAGTGGTTATGATCGATTTGATAGAAAAGAAGGAATAGTGTGTATTTTTCGTTGGGGATTTCCTGGAAAAAACCGTCGAATCTTCCTCCGATTCTTTATGAAAGATATTCAGTCCATCAGAATAGAAGTTAAAGAGGGTATTTATGCTCGTCGTGTCCTTTATATGGAAATCCGAGGCCAGGGAGCCGTTCCTTTGACTCGTACTGATGAGAATTTGACTCCACGAGAAATTGAACAAAAAGCTGCAGAATTGGCTTATTTCTTGCGTGTACCAATTGAAATATTTTGAACTGAATTGAAGAATGAATGCTTTCTTAGCAGGAAGAAAAAAAATTCAAGAATACTCTTTCTTTTTTCTATAGTCTAACTTAACTGAAGTTTCTTCAGAAGGCTCATTTGATCCAAAGAAGACGTATACGGGAACAGAAACTTTTTTGTCCGCAAAATGATATTTTATGTGTATGGAAATCCATTCAACTCAATTCAGTAACAAAAACAAAAGGAGTAAGAAATCAAAATAATAGATTCATCTCATATATCTATATCAAAAGATTTCGGAATAAAAAATTTCTTTTTTTATTTTGATTTGAGGTCCCATATTTGGAATTGATACGTTAGATATAAATAGATATCATATCTTAGGTTTACGAATATCTTTTCGTTTGTTTTGTTAATTGATCTTTCTTTTTTATCCTTTCTTTTGTGCTCTTTAATAAAAAAATGATAGGATTTTTTATAACAATAACTCTCCACTTTCTGTCTTTTTGATCATCCCAATATTCTTCAAAAATTTCTCGCAATTATTCCCGGACTACGCTACGTATGGGTAACCTGTGAAATTTTTTCTAAATATTTTTTATTTTGATAGAAGGGGAGTTCTTTTGTCTCGAAATGAATAAATAATATTCATTACTTGAAGTGGTTTTTTCAGGCATTCATTGAGTAGAGGCAATTACTTCGAATTTGACCAATTGAAATATCTAGAATATAAATATTTCGTATTTATTCATTCGAATTTGAAGTGGACTTTTCTCTTATTCTATTTCTTTATTCTTTTTAGATTCAAAAATGACCCACTTAATCACAAATAAAAAAAGAAAATGGATTCATGGGTTCTATTGCAAGGTATCAAACCTATGCTTAATAACCTATGCTTAATAGAAATATTAGATCATATAGAGCCGACGAAGGAGTAATTAACAATTCAAACAATTCACAAATGAAAAAAAAAATGGAACAAAAGAAGCTATTCACTCCCTTTTTATATCTTTTATCTATAGTAGTCTTGCCCTGGGGGATCTCTCTCTCATTTAATAAAAGTATGGAATCTTGGGTTATTAATTGGTGGAATACTAGCAAATCTGAAACTTTTTTGAATGATATTCAAGAAAAGAGTATTCTAGAAAAATTCATAAAGTTAGAGGAACTTTTTCTCTTGGACGAAATGATAAAGGAATACCCGGAAACACATTTACAAAAGCTTTGTATAGAAATCTACAAAGAAACGATCCAATTGATCAAGGTATACAATGAAGATCGTATCCATGCAATTTTACACTTCTCGACAAATATCATTTCTTTTATTATTCTAAGTGGTTATTCTATTCTGGGTAATGAAGAACTTGTTATTCTTAACTCTTGGGTTCAGGAATTCCTATATAACTTAAGCGACACAATCAAAGTCTTTTCTATTCTTTTATTTACCGATTTATGTATCGGATTTCATTCCCCCCATGGTTGGGAGCTAATGATTGGTTCTGTTTACAAAGATTTTGGATTTGTTCATAACGATCAAATTATATCTGGTCTTGTTTCTACGTTCCCGGTCATTTTAGATACAATTTTCAAATATTGGATCTTCCGTTATTTAAATCGTGTATCTCCGTCACTTGTAGTGATTTATCATTCAATGAATGACTAAAAAATTATCCACTGATATTAATCCAATTAGAAAGTTTATTGCTTTGTAGATAAGCAAACAATTTAAAATCGTACTTACTCTTTCTACCCACCCATGGGATTTCTCCGATATTCCAGTAATATTTTTCTAGTAAATAGCAACATCGTGGATAGGGAACTGCGCCAGTAACCTACCTAATTTATTGTAGAAATTCTCGGGATCAATGATTGGACCATGCAAATTATAAATACCTTTTCTTGGATAAAGGAACAGATTACTCGATTCAT